TGGGATTTTCTATGAATGCTAAACAAATAAAAGGCTTTCTCAAGATTCTTATTCATCCACTTCAAATTACCTGTTTCTTTATTGAAACAATTAAATTGGATTCAATTGAATGATAACAATCAAATGGGTTGTTACCTCTCATGTCTTATTCAATTAACTTGAATTAATCGATCGACTCGCTATTGGCTATTTGTTCTTGGTTTGAATTCGATAATTTAAATTTTCGTAAAACTATTTTCTTTATTAATTATTATGAGAACAAATCCTACTACTTCTGGTTCTGTAGTTTCCGCGCTTGACAAAAAAAACCTGGGGCGTATTGTCCAAATCATCGGCCCGGTACTAGATGTAGCCTTTCCGCCAGGCAAGATGCCTAATATTTATGATGCCCTAGTAGTTAAAGGTAAAGATACTGCTGGTCAACCAATTAATGTAACTTGTGAAGTACAACAATTATTAGGAAATAATAGAGTTAGAGCTGTCGCTATGAGTGCTACAGATGGTCTAACGAGAGGAATGGAAGTGATTGGCACAGGGGCACCTCTAAGTGTTCCGGTAGGCGGAGCAACTCTGGGACGAATTTTCAACGTGCTTGGGGAGCCTGTTGATAATTTAGGTCCGGTAGATACCCGTACAACATCTCCTATTCATAGATCCGCACCCGCCTTTATACAGTTAGATACAAAATTATCCATTTTTGAAACCGGAATTAAAGTAGTAGATCTTTTAGCCCCTTATCGCCGTGGCGGAAAAATAGGACTGTTTGGGGGAGCTGGGGTGGGTAAAACAGTACTCATTATGGAATTGATTAACAATATTGCCAAAGCGCATGGGGGCGTATCTGTATTTGGTGGAGTGGGTGAACGTACTCGTGAAGGAAACGATCTTTACATGGAAATGAAAGAATCTGGAGTGATTAATGAAGAAAATATTTCAGAATCCAAAGTCGCTCTCGTTTACGGTCAGATGAACGAACCACCAGGAGCTCGTATGAGAGTTGGTTTGACTGCCCTAACTATGGCAGAATATTTTCGAGATGTTAATGAACAAGACGTACTTCTATTTATCGACAATATATTCCGTTTCGTCCAAGCAGGGTCCGAAGTCTCGGCCTTATTGGGTCGAATGCCTTCTGCTGTAGGCTACCAACCCACCCTGAGTACTGAAATGGGTTCTTTACAAGAAAGAATTACTTCTACCAAAGAGGGGTCGATAACTTCTATTCAAGCAGTTTATGTGCCTGCAGACGATTTAACCGACCCCGCGCCTGCTACGACATTTGCACATTTAGATGCTACTACCGTACTATCAAGAGGATTAGCTGCCAAAGGGATCTATCCAGCCGTTGATCCTTTAGATTCAACATCAACCATGCTTCAACCTTGGATCGTTGGTGAGGAACATTATGAAACCGCGCAACAAGTAAAGCAAACTTTACAACGTTACAAAGAACTTCAGGATATTATAGCTATCCTTGGGTTAGACGAATTATCCGAAGAGGATCGTTTACTCGTAGCACGGGCGCGAAAAATTGAACGTTTCTTATCACAACCCTTCTTCGTAGCAGAAGTATTTACGGGCTCTCCGGGGAAATACGTTGGTCTGGCAGAAACAATTAGAGGATTTCAATTGATTCTTTCCGGAGAATTAGATGGTCTTCCTGAACAAGCTTTTTATTTAGTAGGTAATATCGATGAAGCTACCGCGAAGGCTATGAACATAGAAATGGAGTTGAACAAATGACCTTAAATCTTTGTGTACTGACCCCTAATAGAAGTGTTTGGGATTCAGAAGTAAAGGAAATCATTTTATCTACTAATAGTGGTCAAATTGGCATATTACCCAACCATGCCCCTATTGCCACAGCTGTAGATATAGGGATTTTAAGAATACGCCTTAATGATCAATGGTTAACAATGGCTCTGATGGGCGGTTTTGCTAGAATAGGCAATAATGACATAACTGTTTTAGTAAATGATGCGGAGAAGGGTAGTGACATTGATGCACAAGAAGCTCAGCAAACTCTTGAAATAGCAGAAGCTAATTTGAAAAAGGCTGAAGGAAAGAGACAAATAATTGAAGCAAATCTAGCCCTACGGCGAGCTAGGACACGAGTAGAGGCTCTCAATGCGGTTTGATTTCATAACCAGGTTTGGTACCGTTCAAATAATCTGGTTTCAAACCCTATTTTGATTCTGTCAAGTGAACCAAATCAAATGCAATGAAGCAAAGCCCCGTTTTGCTGCAACTAAAAGAAATTCAAAAATGAAAAATCAATAAACTAAACATAGGGTAGTTCAAAAAACTTATTAGATACTCAGTATCTAATAAGTTCTACCTACTATTGGATTTGAACCAATGACTCTCGCCGTATGAAAGCAATACTCTAACCACTGAGTTAAGTAGGCCAATTCTCGTCCCCAAAAAAACAAAATGGAACCCATTCCCTTGGTGGATTATAAATAGAATATTCCTTAGAAGCAATACCGCCGAAACAGAT